ACAAGAGTGCGACTTTTTCCTTTCGCGAATTTCGGGGAAGGCAAAAATTTTCACCCTCTCCTTATACTTATGTATATAGAAAAAATTTTCTCTATATAGAGTCTTGCATCCTTCTATAATTTACCGATAATCGTCATTATTACTAATAAACCCTGTTGGATCATTCATATAGTTTATGTAGAAAGCTAAAAAAACGAAGCCCATTTAGTTAGTTCTATCCTCTTTGCACTTATTCGATACTCAATTATTATATATATATATTCACTTATATTAGAGTCTAATTTATTCCAAATAGAATTATTTTATTCTAAAATACCTTATATAACAATTATAACAATATATAACAGGTACAAATCTTAAATCGAGGTATCCAGTCTATGACAACTCTCAACAACTTACCCTCTATTTTTGTGCCCTTAGTGGGCCTAGTTTTTCCGGCAATGGCAATGGTTTCTTTATTTCTTCATATTCAAAAAAACAAGATTTTTTAGATCCGACGGGATGAAATCTCATTTTTTTCAAGACTTAGATTTAGATCATACCACGGATATCTATTTAGTATAATATGATCTAAGGTGTGGCTTCCTCCGAAGACTCCTAAAGATTCACATTAGAATAAGGCTAGTTGATGAGAGTTCCTTCGGAAACAAAAAAAAGAGTAAAGTCAAATTTATTTTGTTTATTCTTTCACTTCCAATAAAATACAACTGGATCTAGTATGAGTTGGCGATCAGAACAGATATGGATAGAACTTATAACAGGGTCTCGAAAAATAAGTAATTTTGCTTGGGCCTGTATCCTTTTTTTAGGTTCAGTAGGATTTTTATTGGTTGGAACTTCCAGTTATCTTGGTAGGAATTTGATAGCTTTATTTCCATATCAGCAAATCTCTTTTTTTCCACAAGGGATCGTGATGTCTTTCTATGGTATCGCAGGTCTCTTTATTAGTTCCTATTTGTGGTGCACAATTGCGTGGAATGTGGGTAGTGGTTATGATCGATTCGATAGAAAGGGGGGGATAGTGTGTATTTTTCGTTGGGGATTTCCTGGAAAGAATCGTCGCATTTTCCTCCGATTCCTTATGAAAGATATTCAGTCCATAAAAATAGAAGTTAAAGAGGGTATTTCTGCCCGCCGTGTTCTTTATATGGAAATCCGCGGCCAGGGGGACATTCCCTTGACTCGTACTGATGAGAATTTGACTCCACGCGAAATTGAACAAAAAGCTGCGGAATTGGCCTATTTCTTGCGCGTACCAATTGAAATCTTTTGAAAAATAAACTAACTAAATGTTTTCTCATCAAAAGGAAAAAGCTTTTGAATCCTCTTTTTTTATAATATAAGAGGACTCATTGTAGCCAAACCGGATCAGAGATATATTATATAGAACAGCCATAAAACAAAACTGCTTTGTCCGCAAAAAAATTTTATGCGTAATATGGAACTCCGCGCAACTTAATTCAGTACCAAAAAAAGTAAAAATTACCGGAATTCCGTCTTGTTTTGCCATTTTTTTTTGATGATGACACTTTTTTTCATAATTTTTTCAACTGGTCTTGGGCTCAGGGGGTTTATTTCGTCTTGAAATGGGATTGGCTAATTTTAATTCGCTCGTTCGGGTATCCATCGTAAGGGGGAAAGGATTTCAAAGTTAACTAATTAAGATATCTGAAAAAAAAAAAATGAGTATTTCCTTATTCAAATTCGAAACAGTCTTATTCTATTTATGTATTCTTTGTAGGATCAGAGGCTAAACCCTGAATCACAAAAAAGGGAGGGGGGATTCATATCTTGTAATAGAACTCACGCTTGATCGAAAGAGTCGATCACATAGAATCGATGAATAGGGTGGGTTCATTAATAATTCAAAGATGAAAAAAATGTCAAAAAAGAAAGAATTGACTCCCCTTATATATCTTGCATCTATAGTATTTTTACCCTGGTTGATCTCTCTTTTATTTCAAAAAAGTATGGAATCTTGGATTACAAATTGGTGGAATACTAGGAAATATGCAATTTTTTTGAATCATATTCAAGAAAAGAGTATTCTAGAAAAATTCATAGAATTAAAAGAACTTTTCTTGTTGGAAGAAATGATAAAGGAATTTTCGGAGACACATCCTCAAAAATGGAGTATAGGGATACAAAAAGAAACAATCCAATTGATCAAGATGCATAATGAGAATCGTATTCATACGATTTTACACTTCTCGACAAATCTAACCTATTTTGTTATTCTAAGTGGTTATTCTCTTCTGGGTAATAAAGAACTTATTCTTTTTAACTCTTGGGTTCAGGAATTCTTATATAACTTAAGTGACACACTCAAAGCTTTTTCTATTCTTTTATTAACCGATTTATGTATCGGATTCCATTCACCCCACGGTTGGGAACTTCTGCTTAGCTTTGTGTACAAAGATTTTGGGTTTGCTTATAATGATCAAATTATATCTGGTCTTGTTTCCACTTTTCCAGTCATTATAGATACAATTTTCAAATA